ATGATAATACGATGATTTTACTCTACAAATCATAAAGATATTGGTACTCTCTATTTTTTATTTGGATCTTGATCAGGAATAATCGGAGCTAGTTTGAGAAGAATTATTCGGCTAGAACTAGGACAACCTGGAGCCTTGATGGGAAATGATCAAATTTATAACACTATGGTCACAGCACACGCTTTTATTATGATCTTTTTTATGGTAATACCCATAATAATCGGGGGTTTTGGCAACTGATTAGTACCACTAATAATTAGAGCTCCCGATATAGCCTTTCCTCGCATAAATAATATAAGATTTTGATTGCTCCCTCCTTCTATCTTACTTTTACTGTCAAGATCTTTAGTTTCTCTTGGGGCCGGAACAGGCTGAACAGTTTATCCCCCTTTATCTGGAAATATTGCTCATAGTGGAGCTTCAGTAGATTTAACTATTTTTTCTTTACATTTAGCAGGTATCTCTTCTATTTTAGGGGCTATTAACTTTATAGTAACTATTATAAACATGAAACCTAAACACATAGAATTTAGACAAATTCCTCTATTTGTATGATCTATTTATATTACTGTTGTTCTTTTATTACTATCTTTACCTGTTTTAGCAGGGGCCATTACCATATTATTGACTGATCGTAATTTTAATACTTCTTTTTTTGATCCAGCTGGAGGGGGAGATCCTATTTTATACCAACATCTATTTTGGTTTTTTGGTCACCCAGAAGTTTATATTTTAATCCTTCCTGGATTTGGCATAATTTCACATATCGTAAGATTTTACGCAGGAAAAAAAGAACCAATAGGAACCTTAGGAATGATCTATGCAATAGCTTCTATTGGATTCTTGGGATTTTTAGTATGGGCACATCATATGTTTACAGTGGGTATAGATGTAGACACTCGAGCTTACTTTACTTCAGCAACTATAATTATTGCAGTTCCCACGGGAGTGAAAATCTTTAGATGAATAACTACTATTGCTGGTTCTCCTATTTCTTTTGACTCCCCATCCCTTTGGTCGTTGGGTTTTATTTTTTTATTTACAATCGGGGGGATAACAGGTATTATTTTATCAAATTCTTCTATTGACATGGTTCTACATGATACTTATTATGTGGTAGCTCATTTTCATTATGTTCTCTCAATAGGGGCTGTTTTTGCTATTATAGCTGGTTTAACTCATTGAATCCCAATCTTATTCAATTTTTCCTTAAATCCAAAATGATTAAAAATTCAATTCGTCACGATATTTATCGGGGTGAATGTGACTTTCTTCCCTCAACATTTTTTAGGGTTAAATGGAATACCTCGACGATATGCAGATTACCCTGACGCTTTTACCTTTTGAAATATTGTTTCTTCCTTGGGGTCTATTATATCCTCTTTAGCTACAATCATGTTCTTATTTATCCTATGGGAAGGAATAACCTCTTTTCGAAAGATTGATTATTTTCATAATATAAGAACCTCTTTAGAATGAATAAACGAAGCCCCTTTCCCTACTCATACTTTTAATCAAATAATTAGTATTTTTGAAAATAAATAAATGCCAATTTGAATAACTATTTCTTTTCAGGATAGAAACTCCCCTTTAATAGAACACATAGTCTTCTTTCACGACCATACAATAGTGGTTATTATCACCATTACTATTATAGTGGGTTATCTACTATTATCCTCTATTAATAGAGATTCTTTCAGAAGAAAAAATCAAGAACATACTGAAATAGAAATCTTTTGAACTATTCTACCAGCTGGTCTATTAATTTTTATTGCTCTCCCCTCAATAAAGATTCTATATTTAACAGATGAAATAAATTCAACTTTTTTAATGATCAAAACCATAGGAAACCAATGATACTGAAGATATGAATACTCTGATTTAAAAAATCTTCAATTTGACTCATTTATGTTAAATGGAAATGAGCCTCGATTATTGTGCACAAGTAACCATTTAATTATTCCTAGAAAAACCCCTATTCAAATGTTAGTATCCTCTAATGATGTGATTCACTCTTGAACAATTCCTTCCTTAGGGGTAAAAGCAGATGCTGTGCCTGGACGTCTAAATCAACTTTTTATAATTTCTAACCGAACCGGTATTATAACCGGACAATGTAGAGAAATCTGCGGTATTAATCACAGTTTTATGCCTATCATAATTTCTAGAATCCCTCCCAATATTTTTATTAAAAGAATTGAATTAGTTTAATTAATACTTTTAGTGGCTGATAAAAGCATTGGCCTCTTAAGCCAAAAAATGGTTGTTCCCTAAAAGAAAATACTAGTAAAAAAAATTATACTTCGCTGTCAGCGAAGAGTTACAAGTGTGTATTTTTATACCTCAAATATCTCCAATATACTGATTTTTCATTATTTTTTACTTCTTCTTATTTATAAACATGTTATATATAATTTTATTTAATTTTTCGAAAAGAAATAATCCCATTTCCCTTAAAACAAAAACCATTAATTGGAAATGATAACAAACCTATTTTCCATTTTCGACCCATCAGCAAGAGTCTTCAGTCTAAATTGATTAATTATTCTTTCTCCCCTTATAATTATAAACTCAAATAAAATAAAAATTAGAAAGTTATTTTTTCTTTTGAATTACATTATAAAAATATTTAGAAAAGATATTTCTCCCGTAATAAAAAAAAACCCATTCTTATCATTAAGAATGATTTCAGTAATATTTTTATTTTTGGCAATATCAAACTTATTCTCACTTTTTCCATTTAGATTTACATTAGCCTCTCAAGTTTCTTTTAGATTTTCTATGGCAATAATTTTTTGATTTTCAATTCAAATTATAAGCTGAGTGAACTTCACTTCTCATGCACTAAAACACCTAGTTCCTCAAGGGACCCCCAACATATTAAAACCACTAATGGTAGTAATTGAAGTTATTAGACAACTCATTCGCCCTATTACACTGTCGGTTCGACTAACTGCTAATATGGTGGCGGGTCATTTACTTCTATCTTTACTAGGGTCTTTAATAATAAACAGAAAATTATTACTTATTATTATAATTCCAGTTTCTATGGCTTTAACTTTCTTAGAAATTTGCGTATCTTTAATTCAAGCTTATGTTTTTTTTACCCTAGTGACTTTATATTCTACAGAAGTAAATTAATGATAAAAAAACACCCTTTCCATTTAGTAACACCCAGCCCATGGCCTTTAGCCTCTTCCATGGTAGCTATATGCCTAACTTTTTCGACAATTATTTTTAGACATTCAAAAATATACGAACCTCTTTTGATCTCATTTTTTTTATGTTTAATAGTAGCATTTAGATGGTGATCAGATGTATTTAAAGAGTCCTCTTTTGAGGGGGCACACCCTAATAAAACTTTAAAAGGGCTTAAAACAGGTATAGTATTTTTTATTGTATCCGAAGTTATACTATTCTTTTCCTTTTTTTGAGCTTTTTTCCACAGAAGATTAGCTCCAGTAATTGACATTGGGATAGAATGGCCTCCTAAGGGGTTGAATCCTTTTGACCCAAAAAACATTCCACTAATAAATACTACTATTTTACTCACTTCAGGGCTGACTATCACTTGATCCCATCACTCATTAATAAAAAAAGAATTATGACAAGCAACAGATAGCCTTATTATAACTATCCTACTAGGAGGTTATTTTACTTACTTACAAGGAGTAGAGTATTGAAGATCACAATTTTCTTTATGGGATTCTATTTATAGATCGTCATTCTTTTTGGCCACCGGTCTTCACGGGGCCCATGTTATTATTGGTTCAATTTTTTTAGCAACAACTTTAAAACAAATGGCCTTTCTCTCTTCGACTTTTAGACACATAGTAAGTTTTGAATGCGCAGCCTGATACTGGCACTTTGTCGACGTAGTTTGATTATTTCTTTATGTATCTATTTATATTTGGGGTAGATTTCTCTTTAGTATAAAAAGTACATTTATTTTTCGTATAAAAAGTGAAAGAGGAAACAGAAATAATTAACTTCCAATTAATAACAAGCCAAAAGCTCTGTTTAAAAAAAATAAACTTTGAAAGAAGAAGTAGATAAAAGTAATACCTAGAGACAAATAAATCATCTTATAAAAATAGTTAGAAAATACAATAAAGTAAAAAGACAAATAATTTGTATTAAATATACCTTTTGGGCCTAAAATCTCTATTCATCTTTGCTCTCAAAAAAAATGTAAATTTAAAAGAGAAAAGAATTTTGTAATGGGATTACCAGAGAATCAAAAGAGGAAGAAAAAATCTGAAAAAATAAAATTTATTCTATTAGAATCCTTCAAGAATGAGAAAAGAAAATAAAACAAGAATCTGATAAATAAAATAATCAATACTAAAAATTTAAAATTACAAAAAATATAAATAAAACTATCAATAAATAATAAGTTCCCAAAAAAAAAACCAAAAATTAAAGACCACAAAAAAAGAAAATAAATTAGAAAAATAGGTAAGCTTATAATAAAAAATCTAAAATGTACAAAATAATTCATAAAACTAAAAAGTCCTTGAATGAAAATTCGGAATCTATATACCAATGAAAAAACGCAAGAAGCCAAAAATAAAATTAACATTAAAAGTGATCAACCACCACTATAAGAAAACTCCAAAACTAAATCCTTAGAAAAAAATCCAGATAAAAAAGGGAAACCCACTAATCTAAAAGAAGAAAAAACAAAGACTATGAAAAAAAAGGGGGATGTAAATCTAAGGCCCCCCTTTAGCCGAAGATCTTGACCCCCATAAGAAAAATTGATAAAAACTCCTCTTCTTAAAAATAAAAGAGACTTATATAAAGCATGGCAAACTATATGAAAAAAGCTTAAAACCCACTCTCCTATAGAGATAGAAAACATTATAAATCCTAGTTGTCTTAAAGTTGATATAGCAATTACTTTTTTTATGTCATAATCGTAAGTAGCCAAGACCCCTCTACAAAATATGGTAAAAAGAGAAATCAGACAAAAAAACAAAGAAGTAAAAAAAAAAGACATTGAGTAATAATATCGGACTAGCAAATAAACGCCTGCTGTCACTAAAGTGGAAGAATGAACTAAAGAAGAAACCGGAGTGGGGGCCGCCATAGCAGCAGGCAATCACGCAGAAAAGGGGAATTGAGCTCTTTTAGTTATAGCAGCAAAAGTAAGTAAAAAAGAAAAAGGAAAATTATTTTGCAAACTAAAAGATAAAAAAGATCAAAGGCCGGAAGAAGACAGAATAAAAAAAGAAAACAGCATAGCTAAATCACCAAAACGGTTTCTTAAAACAGTTAAAAGGCCCGAGGATAAAGAGGAATTGTTTCTGTAATAAATTACTAAAAAGAAAGAGACTAGCCCTAAACCATCTCATCCAATCATAATAGAAAAAAAACCACATCTAAAAACAAGTATTATTATTGACCCTACAAAAAGCCCTAAAAGAACAAAAAATCGTAAAAGTCTTTTATCTCCAAACAAATAAAAATTAGAATAAGAAAATACTACAGAAGAAATTAACAACACAAAAGAAGAAAATCCTAAAGACACATAATCAAATAAGAAATTAAAATCAAAGTTATAGCACTGAAAAAATAAAAAAGAAAAAGAAACTAAAACACCAGAATTATAGAAAATAGAAAATAAAAAAAAAATGATTAAGTGAAATACTAATAAAAAAAAAGAAATAAGATAACCCAAAAGTTAAAAAACCAAATTTATATGCTTCTAAACATTTCAATTCCTCTAACCCGAACATGAAAAATTAAAATAGAAATTCCAAATAAAGACTCACAAACAAAAAAGATTAAAAAAAGAACTAGAAGAATAAGTACTCCTTCTCCCAATAAAAAATTATAAATCATAATAAATAAAATGGAAACTATAATAATTTCTAATCTTAAAAGGAGGTATATATAGTGATAGTGGAAAAAAATGAAGGATAAGAATCCTCCTACCAAAGTAAAAAAAAAAATAAAACCCCCAATAAACAAAAAAGACTTTATAGTTTATTAAAAAACATTAATCTTGTAAATTAAAAATAAAGTAAGTCTTTTACTTAAAATAAACCTCAGATCTTACAAATCTTTATTCTTTAAAACTAAATAAGCATTTGGTAGAAGCTTTCAGCATTTTACTGTTGATAAAAAGAAGAATAATATCCTATCAATCCTTCAACCGATATACCTTCAAATTCTAAATTTAATATACTTTATACTAATGGTTGTATAGAATACCTATTATATCTTAACTTCTTCAAAATTATACTTAATTAGCTAAAGGTATACCTAATACCTTCAAAATCACAATTTGACATTCTTTTAAACTAAAAGTAACTTTAGATAAAATTATTTGGATTGCACCCAAAAACTGTTTTAAGACTTTATCTTATACAATTGTTTATCTATCTTTTCATTTGTATTTGTTTAATCTTTATTCTTTACTTTTTAAGAAAGCTTTTAGAACAGTCTAAAAAAGAAGAAATAAACTCTTGTTCAAACTTTGAATGTGGTTTTAACTCTCAAAGAGAAAAGAATATTTTTATTTCTGGTCAATTTTTTATAATCGCCTTACTTTTTATTGTTTTTGATTTAGAAATCTCTCTTTTGATCCCAATTTTAGGTGAGGAAGAAGGAAGCTTGTTTTTCAATTTAAATACTAGAATCTTATTTTTAATTTTAATTCTTAGAACTGTTTTTGAATGGGATTCTGGTTTGATTGAATGGTCTAAGTAAAAGAATGAAAAAGGAGCTGCTAACTCTTTAATAGTTTATCTACATTCTTTATAGAAGTAAGAATGAGATATAGATAGGAAACATGTGTGTGAAATTAATTAAAGATTCTTTTACAGAAAGATTTTCTGATTTTCTATGGCTTATGGAAAAACCGTGGAATATAGACACTAAAAAATAAAAAGTAACTACAGATGATATAAAAATCAAAGAAAAAGTTACCACCCATCTATTTAAATAAAATTCTAAAATTGAAAAGATCAAGGTTAGTTCAGAAAAAAAACTTATGGAAGGAGGGATTCCAATATTTGAAGAGCAAATTAGTCTAGCTCAAAAAAATAACATAGGGGAAAGAACAACCCCTCCCTTGACTAAAATCAATCTTCGTGTAAAATATCGTTCATAAAAGCAATTTAGAAAGTAAAATATTGAGGAAGAGGTTAGTCCATGTGAAATTATTATGAATCCTGCTCCATAAATTGAATTTTCTAAAAATGTTATTAAAGCTGAAATAACTATTCCTATATGTATAATTGATATAAATGCAATCATTTTTTTTAAATCAATTTGACGTAGACAAGATATGGAGGCCATTAGACCTCCCCATACCCCTCAGTAAAAGAATAAATCATTTATAAATATTATATAATAAAATACTGTAGATATATATAGGTATAGCCCGAAAGCCCCAAGCTTTAATAATAATCCAGCTAGGATTATAGAGCCAGAGACAGGAGCTTCTACATGCGCTTTGGGTAACCAAAGGTGCAAAAAAAAAGAAGGAATTTTTACAAAAAATATTAGTATAGAAACGAATGTAAAAAATAAGCTTAATTTTACTGCGTAATCGAAATCATACAAAAAAAAATCTAGATTTTTTTTTGTATGGTTTAAGGTAAGCATATGAATAAAAAAGGGTAAAGAGAAAGTTAAAGTGTAGAAAAACATATATATAGCTGACTCTAAACGTTCCCTATTAGCCCCCATTCTACAAATGATAAAGAAAATCGGAATAATAGAAAATTCAAAAAAAAGATAAAATAATATTAATGACGAAGACATAAAAACTAAGGTCAAAGAGGCTAATATAATAAAAACCCAAAGAGTGAAGTTTATTTTCTTAATTAAGAAAATAAACGAAATATTCGAGATGATCATTAGATGGCAAATCAGGATTGAAAGTAAAATTAAACTTCAAGATAGACAGTTAATTTGAAAGAAAAAGTAAAAAAGCTGGTTTCCTTTTATGCATATAGTAAACATAAAGACGATATAAAATAAAATTGATTCAAAAGAAAGTTTTTTTATAGATAAAACTGTCATCATAAAAAAGGATAATAAGGTTCCAATGAAATTAAAGCCTTTTGCTTTTTAGGATTCGAAGTCCTGAAAAATTTAATTAATTAAAAAAATTGATTATTACTAACAATTTCTTTTGTCTTACAAACATAATTAGCTTTTAGCATTGTTATATACTATTGTTAACTTTTACTTTAATACTTTCTTCAATTGCAGCTGTCACTTTTAGAAATTCAATTATAATAATTTTGTCTATTTTATTTATTACAATCTTGGGGGTTTTATTTAATTTTCAATCGGTAAATAACCAGTGGATTTCTTTTATAATCTTGTTTATTATAGTTGGGGGGCTAATAATTATTTACATTTTTGTTTTATCATTGAATAGAAATGATAAATTAGAAAGAAAGTTTAGTGCCAATATTTTACCTTTGATTTTTATTAGAATTTTGTTTACTTGGTCTATTAACTCAAATTTTATAAGAAAAGAATTTAGAAAATTAATTTATAATAATTTTAGAACAATAATTTTTTTCCTTTTAATTATTATTTTGATTATAATATATTTTTCTTCTAAAATTATTTTAAACCCTTCTTCTCCTTCTAAAAGAATAAAATAATGAAAAAAAAAGTTAGACATTTTTCTTCCATTTCTAAATCTTTACAATTTAATATTTTGATACTTCCTTCCCCTGCAAATATTTCTTACATATGAAATTTTGGGTCTTTATTAGGAATGAATTTAGGCATTCAGCTTATTAGAGGTATTATAGTGTCAATACACTATAATTCTGATTCTTTTCTTGCTTTTGATTCTGTTATGCACATTTCTCGGGATGTAAACTTTGGTTGAATCATAAAATTGATTCATATAAATGGGGCTTCTTTATTTTTTATTTTTATCTATATGCATATTAGTCGTGGGATACTGTTTTCATCTTTTAAGAAAAAAGAGACTTGATCCTCTGGGATCATTATTTTATTTTTATTAATAGCGACTGCTTTTTTAGGGTATGTTTTACCTTGAGGACAAATATCTTTTTGAGGAGCAACAGTCATCACAAATTTAGTGTCTGCTATCCCATGAGTGGGGGAGATAGTTGTAAACTGGCTTTGAGGAGGGTTTTCAGTAAGAAATGCTACATTGAATCGATTTTTTTCTCTCCATTTTTTACTTCCTTTTATTCTAACTTTTTTTGTGGGAATTCATATTATTCTTTTACATGAACCAGGATCCACGAATCCTTTGGGGTTAAAGCCCAATTATGATAAGATAACTTTTCATCCTTATTTTTCTTTAAAAGATTTTTTAGCTCCTTCTATAATTTTTACTTTTGTATTTATTTTAATAATATTAAACCCTTTTATTCTAGGGGACCCTGAGAATTTTAATCCAGCTAACCCTATAACTACCCCTATTCATATTCAGCCAGAGTGGTATTTCCTTTTTGCGTATGCCATTCTTCGATCTATTCCTAATAAGTTAGGGGGAGTTTTAGCTCTTGTATCTAGAATTTTCATTCTTTTTCTTTTACCCTTTAAAAAAAAGCTTTTGAATAGATCGAAGTTTTCTCCCCTCAAAAAAAGAATCTTTTGATTTACTGCTCTTACCTTCTTAATCCTAACTTGAGGAGGAGCGAAACCTATTGAGCCCCCATTTGAAGGAATAATACAATTATTTAGAATTATATATTTTATATCTATATTTATAAATTAACCTTTTTTTACTTATCTTGAAAATAAGTCTTAGAGAAATCTGAAAGGTTTTAAACAAGAAGCATCTTCCGATACTTCTACTTTGTTACGACTTATCTTTTTCAAGAGTGACGGGCGATTTGTACATTTGACTTTACTAGTTCAGTAAAAATATTTACTTTTTTCTTACAAGCAAATCCTAAAATTTGTTTTTAGAGAACAATGAAAATTAATGGCTAATTCAATCTTAAAGATAATTTAAACCTTGACCTGAGTTGATTAATTAATATTAAAAGAAGAAATATTTAAAATTCGTCTTTTACGGAGGTATATAAAATAAGACTTTCAGAAAAATTAAACGGGGACTATCGATTAGTGAACAAGCCCCTCTGATAAGAAGTCAAACCGCCAAAAAAATTAAGTTTCGTGTGTATCATTTAATACTTTTTAAGATTTTATATTAGGGTATCTAATCCTATTCTTTTTTGGTTTTAAAAAGAAAAACTAAATAATTTAATAAAAAAAAAGATTTCACTCTTAATTTATACATAAAATAATGAAAATTTTCTTTTACCTATAATTTCTGGAAGTAATCGTATAACCGCAACCGCTGGCACGCCATTGGATATTTATATTTTTAACAATTAATTTATAAAATATAAAACCCTACTCCTTTTAATAAGTTGTATAAATAGATAAAATTATGAAATTGTTTTACTTTTAATAATTAATTCAGAGTTAAAATCTAAAAGCCCCCAAAGCCTTTGTTCTGTTATAAACTATTCTCTGAGAAATTTCATATTGTTTTCTATTTCATCAAAAAAGAAAATCTAGCTAAATAGTAAACCCCCCCTAAAGATAGAGGCAAAATAGATTTTCAACAAAATATTATTAACATATCAAATCGAAACCGGGGAAAAGAAGCTCGAACTCAAATAAAACAAAAGGAAAAGAAAAAGGTTTTTAAAATAAGTAAATAACACCCAGTGATTAAAGCAGTCACTATAGATAAAAATAAAATAAAAGAATACTCTCTTAGAAAAATAAAAATGAATATTTCTGAAAAGTACTCTGTATTAAATCCCGACACTAATTCAGATTCCCCCTCAATAAAGTCGAATGGGGAACGACCTGTCTCTGCTAAACAAGAAAATACTCATGAAAAAAAAAGAGGGAGTCTTATGTATAAAGCGTATATTTTAGTCCCCTCTGAACTAAAATCAAAAAAACTAAAAGTAAGTATTAAAAATACAAAACCAAAGAACAAGAAAACTATAGAGACTTCGTAAGAGACAGCCTGAATTGAAGATCGAAAAGAGCCAATTTTTGAATAAAAAGATCCAGAGAAAAACCCTCCCCATAAAAGAGGGTAAACAGAAAATCTTGAGACAAGAAAGAAAAAGAGGATCCCTCAAAAAAAGGAAAAGAAGGGAAAGGGAGAAGCATAGTTTAATCAGATAAATAGTCCTAAAATTACTCTAAGAATAGGAGAAAAGATATAAAAAATAGAAAAATAAAATAATAAAAAAAAATCTATCTTAAAAAATAATTTTAGGAAATCAGCGATAGGCTGAAATAAACCAATAAAAGATGCTTTATCTGGGCCCGGGCGAAGGTGAAAGCTCCCTAAGGTTTTAACTTCAAATAGCGTAAAAAAAGCAACGGATAAAAGAATAAAAATTAAGAGAACTAAGAAATTAAGCACTATTATTGAAGGTAAAACTTTAAAGAGACTTAAACTCTTCGCATATAATCTGCCACATCAACCTAAAAGAAAAATTATTGGTCCTCTCGTACTAAAAAATTTTCAAATTTAAAAAGATAAAATCCAGTCTGGCTTACGCCGACTTGAACTCAGTTCATGTGTTTTTTTAATAGTCGAACAGACTACCTAATTTATTTTCTGCTCCAAATAGGTAAAACAAACCAACATCGAGGTCGTAAGAAACCTTTTATATAAGATCTACCAAAGGCGATTACGCTGTTATCCCTTGGGTATTTTTACATTTTAAAATTTTAGTTTTTTATATACTTTAAATTAAATTTATATAAAAACTTGCCCCAAGCAAAAAAAGATAAATTTTTCTTCACTAAAAGAAAATAAAATTCTCCTTTTAAAAATCCAAGGGTCTTTTAGTCTTTTTTAATCCTTTAAAAAGTTTTCAAATAAAAATTAAATTTAATAGAAAATTATTTAAAAAAGAATGAAAGAGACCTCACTCATACTGGAATTCAATAAAAATTCTAACGATTTCGCTACCTTAGCATAGTCAAATTACCATGGCCATTAAGTTTTACATAGGGCAGGGGCTTTTAAAGATTTCTTTAAAAAAGACTTTGATAAACATTCTTTTAGACTTTTTTTAGTTATATATAAAAATTTATAATTAAATAAAAAAAAAATTAAAAACTTAGTTTTTCTACTAATACAAAAATCATAATATATTTTTATTAAAAGAAATTATTTTTTCCTTATATTTTAATCATAAAAGATTAGTTTATACACAATATAAAAACTTTTAATAATATAAAAAAACCCATTTAATAAAGAGAATAAGAGAGCTTTTCCCCCCTTTTTTCAAAAAAACTAGATATAGATAAGCGTAAGCGTATAACTCCTATTTTAATTTTTAAAAATTCAACAGCTAAAATAATTTAAATAGATCTTAAAACTTCGAGATATAAAAATTTTATATAATCTTTTGTCCCTAATACAAAAGGTAAATTTTAAAAAACTAGATAATTTATAAGAAAAGGTTTTAATTTTTCTAAAAACTTGAAAAATTACTAAAATAAACCATCAAAATCAAAATTTGATATGCGTATACACCAGTAGTAAACATAATAGTTGGATTCTCTGATATAGAATCTAGGGGCTTCCCTTATGTTATAAAATTCTCAATAAGATAAGCTATAAAAGCTGATGGGCTCATACCTCATTGAAAGTTAAACTTCTTATTAATATTAAAATGACAGTTTTTGATTTTTTCTCCAATCGGAGCAATTAGAAGAAAAAATTGATTTTACATTTGAATCATACTTGAATTAAGTTCTTTCAGTTTTATTATATTCCTAAGAAAAGAAAAAAAAAGTGAATCATCCATAATATACTTTTTAGTACAATCTTTTAGATCTACAATTCTTCTTACTTCAATTATTATATTTGTTAATAACTCTTCTTTTGTCCAAGAAGTATCCTTTTTTTTTTCCTTTTTACTAATCATTAGCTTAATAGTAAGGGGGGGCTTTGCACCAACCCATACCTGGATATTAGAGATTATCCGTAGCATAAACCTAAAAAATATATTCATTTTTTTAACTATTCAAAAGTTTGCACCCATTTTCATTTTATCAAAGAATACCTCCTCCCTTTCCCTTCTTTTAATTATTAGAATAGGGGCTTTTGTCGGAGTAATGTCTCAGATTTCTTGTTCTTTAGTAAAAGAAATTCTAGTATACTCCTCTATTTCTCACTCTAGCTGGATACTTTTTTCTTCCTCTTTAGATTTAAAAATTTTTATTTTTTACTTTTCGTGTTACTCCGTTATTTTATTGTATATTTTAGTAGAAATAAAAAAGCAAAAGAAAAGAGAGATCATATCCTCTATAGTAGAAAGAAAAAATATTACTATTAGAATAATTTCTTTATCAGGAGTCCCCCCTCTTTTGGGATTTTATCCCAAATGATTAGCATTAAGCCAATCTATACAAAAAAAAAATATGATTTTTATTTCTTTCTTATTGGTTATAATAAATTGTATCAATGTTTTTGTTTACATTCGTATTGTAAATAATAAAATTCTTAATTTACCATTCATTCATAAAAATAAGATTAAAATAGAAATTTGAAGAAAGCCAAACTTTTTAATAAATATTATCCCTATTAGAATTTTTCCATTTTGAATTATGTAAATCAATAGGTTATGTAAACTAATATCCTTCAAAGATATAGAAAGTAAGATTTAACTTTAAATTTGCAATTTAATATTTATAAAAACTTAACCTACAGAAAA